ACGCCGCCTGGGAGCTTTACCGGGACTAACTAATAAAAGGCCTAGAGCCGGAAGTGATCTTAGAAACCAAGCACGTTCCGGTAAAAAATCTCAATATCGTATTCGTCTAGAAGAAAAACAAAAGTTGCGTTTTCATTATGGTCTTACAGAACGACAATTACTTAAATACGTTCGTATCGCCGGTAAAGCCAAGGGGTCAACAGGTCAGGTTTTACTCCAATTACTTGAAATGCGCTTGGATAACATCCTTTTTCGATTGGGTATGGCTCCGACTATTCCTGGAGCCCGTCAATTAGTTAACCATAGACATATTTTAGTCAATGGTCGTATAGTAGATATACCAAGTTATCGCTGCAAACCCCGAGATATTATTACGGCGAGGGATGAACAAAACTCTAGAGCTCTGATTCAAAATTCTTTCGATTCATCCTCTCAGGACGAAATGCCAAAACATTTGACTCTTCAACCATTCCAATATAAAGGATTAGTCAATCAAATAATAGATAGTAAATGGGTCGGTTTGAAAATAAATGAATTGCTAGTCGTAGAATATTATTCGCGCCAGACCTGAACCTAACGAAAATAAAAAAATCACAAGGGTTCGGACAATTTTGATCCCTTTCGTCGAAGTAAATTAATCTAAGGTTAAGATAAATAAGGGTTTGATCCGGATTTTTCTCCCATTTAGGTATCATATAACGAGAGATAGGTTTTAATTCCTTGTCTACTCTTTTCCTTTCAGTATTTTCCATGCCACAGCAATTAGGAATAAAAATTATATATCAAATAAAGGTCTAACTGTTGTGGTTGTGTTGGAATATAATTTTATATAGTGCTAGTTTACTCTTTTGGTTAGTAAGATCCGTGAATTAGATGAAGGTACGGAAAGAGAGGGATTCGAACCCTCGGTAAACAAAAGCCTACATAGCAGTTCCAATGCTACGCCTTCAACCACTCGGCCATCTCTCCTACATAATGATTATGACCCAAAAACCGAGTGAATAGCGAGCCGGTACTAGTAGATTTTTGGATAGGAACGACCAATCAATTATACTTCTAACTAGAAAAATAGATAAATTTTCATCAAAGTCAAAGAAATTTCTTTCTTTTGAGGTTATGCGGATAAATAGAAAATAAAAAAACTGTTAGAAAGATTCTATTCATGTTTGCAAAACCAAACCAGCCTCCGCCTCTTTTTCTGTTATTTTATAACGGTACCGGAGGCAATCACTAAATTATAACGAATCAGCTGATTCATAGGTCTATTTTTGCACTTCGGTTAATGGATCTCTTTAGATCACGATTCTATTTAGACTATGATTCCATATCTTAAGAATTCTCAAATTCCGTTCCAGTACAGTTTTATAGTTCTCTCTCAACAACAAACCCTACCCTGCAGATCTATTACAAATATTCAAAAAATATATATATTATATATATAGTTGTATATATTATATATATAGTTGATTGTATAGTGTATACCTCCTATGCATACAAAATAAAACAGGCGGGTTTTTTCATCGTAGAATGGTTATTCGATCCTTTTTTTCTTCTTTGGATTGGATGAGAATTCAATAAAAAATTTTTCGTTATTATAATCTGTAACTTAAATGAAATTGAATACTTTCTTTTGTTGGTATACTACTCCATTTACATTAGGATGAAATCGAAGCGTACTCCAATATTTATTTCTTTGTTTTTTTTGATTCCTGTCAAAAAAGAACAATTTGAATAAATATAAATACAGGTCCCATATCTTTTTTCTTAATGAATCTTTTTTATGTTATTTCGTACTGTACAAGTCTTTTCTTTGTGGGATCGGTTTACCACGAGAGGTGATGAGAATAATTATAGAGTGGATTGTTACCTATGCCTAGATCGCGGATAAATGGAAATTTTATTGATAAGACTTTTTCAATTATAGCCAATATCTTATTACGAATAATTCCGACAACTTCAGGAGAAAAAGAGGCATTTACCTATTACAGAGATGGTGCGATTTGATTCTTTTTTTTATTGCTCTCAATCTTACTAGAAAGACACATGATTTGGGATCGGGATAGAAATAAAAACTTCGAGAAAAAAATATACGCTTGTTGGAGGTAAAGTTTGGAAATAGAACAATTCCTTCTGTCGTGTATCCTCCATTAATGTAACCTCGGATGCTATGGTTTAATTGTCGACTCTAGTATTGAGCGAAAGGCTACACCTATAGGTTCTGTATTTACAGGTCAATCCTACTACACCAGAGTACCAATAGGCCACATAGGGGAAGAAGCACTACACCTAGGAATCAACAACACGAAAACTTTGTTATAAATTATCCCGATCCTGATAAGGATCGGAACTAACAAGAGTGGTCGGGACAACAAACATCCATCTCGTTTGTATTTTGGATACCTGTATAACCATCGAAGGCTGTTGAAGTGACTAATTCCTGGAAATTATAAGGCGTTTAGAACAAATAAATTGTTGGAGTTATAATTTCTATAAAGTATCA